AGATTCGTTTTTTATAACAAATTAATAGAAAATCCGAAAAAAGAGATTTCAGGCCCAGACTTTCGATCTTTTTTAATGGAAATTGATGAGATTTTATCCATGAAATATTATAAATATTATAAGCTCTAACTGATGGGAGTTTCTGGTATCCTAAACTAAAACCGAACGAGTAATTCCAGGTCCTAAAACTGAATAGAAAACTCCAGGTCCTAAAACTGAATTTTAACTTTTGGTCATGGTCCTGAAACCGAAATTCTTTTCATATCTTTACTTGTCTTTTTTTTACGTAATTTTGTACTTTATATTTCCTTTGTTGTTAGGATAATTTTCCCGAGGGATAATGAAAAAGATTATAAAAGGGATTGCTAATTAATTATGTCTAGATCGCGTATAAATGGGAATTTTATAGATAAGACCTTTTCAATTGTAGCCAATATCTTGTTGGGAATAATTCCAACAACTTCAGGAGAAAAAAAGGCATTTACCTATTACAGAGATGGTGCGATTTGATTCTTTTTTCTTATTTTTTTTAGCCTGTATGTAGTTAAGTCTTGCAAGAAAAACGTTTTGCGGGATAGAAAAAACCTAGTAATGAAAAGAAACCTGCGCTTGGTGAAGGTGAAGTTTGTGAGGGTAGAACAATCAATCCCTTCTGTCGTGTATCCTCGATTGATGCAATCTCAGATGCTTCAATCATTAATTTTAGCATTGAGCGAAAGATTAGACCTCTACTTCGTAGAGTCTCTACTAAATACCATACTAAGTATAGGAAAAAAGCACTACACTTAGAAATCAACAAAACAAAAACTTTGTTCGAAATACCCCTTTTCCTTATAGGTATCGGGACTAACAAGAATGGTTGGGACAACAAACATCCATTTCGTTCGTACTTTGGATACCCATATAACCATCAAAGATCGTTGAAGTGACTAATTCTTAGAAAAAAAAAAGCGTTAAGAACAAAGAAATTATTGGAGTTATGTTTTTTATCTACTACTAATATGTAGTAGTAATATGATTTATGTAGTAGTAATATGATTGGTTGATGTTAAGAAAAAACCTCTGATGAGAAGGTTTACTAGAGATTTCTTGTAAAAATACTAGCTTCTTTCAGTTCATAAAAAGATGAGAATAGGTGGATTTTAATTCCTTCCAAGCTAAAGATTTTTTTACTCAATATTATGGACAGAAAGTAGGAGCCGTATGAAATGAAAATCTCATGTACGGTTCTGGAACGGAGATCTTTTCAATAGAATGAACGACCGTAACGAATGTTGGCTCAATCCGAAGGAAATTATGCAGAAGCTTTACAGAATTATTATGAAGCTACGCGACCAGAAATGGATCCTTATGACCGAAGTTATATACTCTATAACATAGGCCTTATACACACAAGCAATGGAGAACATACAAAAGCTTTGGAATATTATTTTCGAGCACTAGAACGAAATCCTTTTTTACCACAAGCTTTTAATAATATGGCTGTGATTTGTCATTACGTGCGACTATCTCTACTATAGAAAAAAAAGAAATTAGCTAGTAGATACTAGAAAAAATAGGATTTCTACATAGAAATCGTCAAAAACAACGATTTTTTTCAGCTGTAGTAAGTAAATAAAGAGACTTCAAAATAAAGAGACTTCATTAGAATTAAAATAGGAAGAAAAAAAAACATAGCCTCTACTTCTATGGATAAAAAATCAAATTAATAGAGAAAGCACCGTAAAAATCACTTAGCGAGCTACTGTGTCGATAAATTTAATAACTGCTTACTTATGTCATAATAAGGGACATTAAGTTAGAAATCCACTTATGTAATAGAGTTGATCTACTAAGATATTAAGCAGCGGTGTAGGATTAGATCCCAAAGATAGTAAGTTCTTTTTCTTATTGATTGAGAAAATTCTTTTTCAAAGATTCTATAGCGATTTCCTATTAAAAAGGAGATAGTTACCTCTCAGAAAATTCTAAAAATATATGAGCTTTATCTGCTTTATTCTTCTGAAGGTGGGAAGAAAAGAAAAAACTAATTTCTTATTAAGAAAATTAGAGTTTGAAACTTACTGTAATCAACTGATTTTTTGTTTTTTTATGATTAACCTTATCATAGAAAAAATCAAGAGAAATTGAATTAGCCAATATAGAAAAAATACGGATAGGATAGAAAACAAAAGAATAGATTACTGAGCCGTATGAGGTAGGAAACTCTCAAGTACAGTTCTAAGGGAAAGAATTTTCTATTCCGACCGGGGAGAACAGGCCATTTTAGAAGGCGATTCTGAAATTGCAGAAGTTTGGTTCAATCAAGCTGCTGAGTATTGGAAACAAGCTATAGCGCTCACTCCAAGTAATTATATTGAAGCACGTAATTGGTTGAAGATCACGAAACGTTTCGAACTTGAATAAGAAAAGATTATTCTATTTTTTGATTTTGAATTTACATTCAATTCAAAAATACATAAACAGGAGAAAAAAATATTATATTTATATTAAGAAAATAACAAAGAAATGTTAGAGAGAAGAGTTTTTAGTTATTAAAACTGTTGAAATTGACTCAACAACAAGTTTTTTCTCTGTTGCAGACTTTTGATTTCATAATAGCTATTCTACGGAATTTGAAAAATCTTATTCTTAAGTTAAAATCGTTCTGGGTTATCTCTCTGGCAATATACGTCGTAATCGTATACGTGTGTTACTGGAAATAGAGTCAAGAAACAAATTAAGTGAATTTGATTCAAAAAAAGGGAGAATTTTTTATTAATTTCCCAGTTCATAATTAATATGAACTATATATCGGTTGAACCAATGACTATTCATGATTCCATATTGAATCAATTCCATACTTTTCAAAAAAATAAAAGACTGTTATGATAAAACTTCGTTTGAGACGATGTGGTAAAAAGCAACGTGCGACTTGAAGGACATAATTTTCTGTGGATTTTTACATCCACCATTTTCTTTCTATAGTAATGAAAATGCTCTTGGCTCGACATAATTTGTTCTGTTCAAAAAGCCAATTTCTAATTTCTATTAGGTTGTCCGTAAACAGTACATGATGGAGCTCGAAGTTTGATTTTTTTATCAAACAAGGGAAAGAATCTAGGGTTAGTGATAATTCAATTAATTCTAATTAATTTAGACCAATTTTGTAAGTATATCTTAGTATCAGAATCAGAAAAAAATACAATTCGAACAAGAAAAAAAAATATAAAGTGAAATTCTTGGAAACTGGTAAAACTATTCTGATTTTAAGGTGGAACGGGAATGAATCCTTCGTATTTATTTTATAAAGAAGGAAATCAAAAAGAAGGGGTGTTGCTTTCCCTTTGAAAGGAATAAAGGTCTTCAAAATAATTTCTAAACCTAAAGATTCCAAAAAGAAAAAAGAAAGGATTCCGGAACAAGAAAATACTTTTTTAAATTATCTCAACAGTGTAATTCGATCAAATTGACAAATCTAAAAAGGTTAGAGATAAAACAAACAAAAGAGTTTAGAGACAGCTCAAGAAATTCTTTCATAAGGATTTATGAACTTTATAAAAATTTTTTATTTAACTTGAGTCATGAGTAAAAAAAATATTATGATATTTTTTTATATAACGAAAAGGAAAAAGGACTCTATTTGAATCATAGTATAATTCATGATTTTCTGAGTCCATTTTGCATTCTATACAGAAATTTGAATTATTTTTCTTGAGCCGTATGAGATGAAAATTTCATATACGTTTCTAGGGAGACTTTTTTTATCTATATCTATCCCAATGAGCCATCTATCGAATCATTGCAATTGATGCTCGGTCCCGAAGAGAAGGAAGAGATCTTGGAAAAGTAGGTTTTTATGATCCAATAAATAAAAAAACTTATTTAAATGTTTCTGCTATTCTTTTTTTTCTTGAAAAAGGTGCTCAACCTACAAAAACTGTTCATGATATATTAAGAAGGACAGAATTCTTTAAAGAAAGAAGTTTGGGTTAATCAAAGCAAGGAAAGAACGAAATTTCAAAATCTAAAAATCAAAAAATAGATATAGAAAAAATAGATATAGATACTTAGATACTATTTAAGTAGGTTAAGTAGGAGAGAAGGACTAGTATCTGTAATAGTTTCAATTACATTATTTTTTTCAATTGATAGGAGAATGGGATGTCATTCAATTTTTTTCTATCCTATACAAGAACTTTTTGTTTTTGTATAGGATACATCAAAATTTTTAGGTTTTTAGGTATCCTAAATATCGGATGACATTAATAAATAATGTATGATAATATTGTAAAAAAGATTCTACAAAATATATAGAATATAATTATATTATTATATATATATAATTATATAATTAAATTTGAAAATATAAATAATTTCATTATTTTCTTTTCTATTTTTTTTTGTATTTATTTTATTGGTATTTATTTATTTTTTCTCAATATTACTATTACTATTGACAAATTGTATTTGATCAATACAATATTGTATTGATCAAATACAATTTGATCGTAGATGAATAGATCTTTTTATTCTGTTCTCTATTGTTTCTTTACTCGAACAGTAGGTTTGTATTTCATCATTAAGACATCTTTTTTTTTTAATCAAAAAAAGGTGATTTTTCAAATTTTGCATTTTGATTGATTGGAAGGAATGGATTTCGATTTCTTAATTTTAGTAATTGAATTTCAATTTTTTTTATTGAATTTTTGATCTCTCTGTTACTCATTTATGGTTTTAACAGAGTTATGCAATAAAATTGATTTAATTTTTGATTTCGATCATATATACCTCTCTTCTTTTTTTTTTTTTTACGGGTTGCTAACTCAATGGTAGAGTACTCGGCTTTTAAGTGCGACTATGATCTTTTACACATTTGGATGAAGAAAAAAATTCGTCCAGACTTTTGGTAGAGTCTATAAGACCGCGACTGATCCTTAAAGGTGATGAATAGGAAAAAACAGCATGTCGTAATAAAAAGGATTTTATTCTTTAAATCTTTCAATTTATTTATTATTTATTTTATTGATTTTTACTATTGAAAGTAAATAAAGTAGAATTTTTTGGATCTTATCCAACCATTACAGTTCTAAAAAATTGTTTTGAATTTTGGAAGAAGAAAAAAAAAGAAATTTCCAAATTTTAGCTGAGTCTATTGAATAAATGGATAGAGCCCAATGGCTCCAATTCTGATCAAGTCAAAAAGAAACGAGCTTATGTTCTTTACCTTTATTGGAACGATTTCCCGATCTAATTAGATGTTAAAAATATATTAGTACCGAATCCGGGAAAAGATGAATGAGTTTTTTTATGATTGAACTTTTGATCTGATTCATTCAAAAAATGAATCCTAATTATTCTTTATTTTTAATTGGAGATGGATGTGTAGAAGAAACTGTATATTGATAAAAAAGATGGATTCCAAAATCAAAAGAGCAATTGGGTTGCAAAAATAAAAGATTTTAACCTCCTAAAACTGAAAATACGAAAAAATAAATAAACTAAACTACTTGGATAGAAAAAGGGAAGAAAAATATCTTTCTAATAATAATATTTTTCTATTATTAGGATTAGTTTTATTAGGATTAGTTAATAGAGCTGGGTTTATCGTTTCTTTTCCGGAGTATCTAGTATTTATACATACTAGAATTAATAAGAAAAACTCTGTTCTGACCATATTGCACTGTGTATCATTTTATAAACCCAGAAAAGGCTTATTTCTTCTGCTTCAAATAGAGATTTCAATGGAAGAATTTCAAAAATATCTTGAAAAATCTAAATTTCGTCAACAACAATGCTTATATCCGCTCCTTTTTCAAGAGTATATTTATGTATTTGCTTATGATTATGGTTTAAATGCTTCTATTGAACCTAATAAAAAACTGATTAGTTATGATATTAAATCTAGTTTAATACTTGTAAAACGCTTAATTATTCGGTTGTATCAACCGAATTCTTTGATGAATTCGGTTATTCAAAATTGTAACCAAAATCAAATTAATGAGCACAACCGCTTTTTTTACGCTCATTTTTTTTCTCAGATGATATCTGAAGGTTTTAGTTTTGTTGTAGAAATTCCATTCTTTCTTCGATTTCTATTTTCCTCCTCTAAAAAAAAAATATCAAAATTGCAAAATTTACGATCTATTCATTCAACATTTTCTTTTTTAGAGGACAAATTTTCCTATTTAAATAATGTGTTAGATATACTAATACCTTATCCTGTCCATTTTGAAATCTTAGTTCAAATCCTTCAATGCTGGATCCAAGATATTCCTTCTTTGCATTTATTGAGATTCTTTCTCTTCGATTATTCTAATTGGAATAGTCTCATTATTTCAAAGAAATTAGCTTCTATTTCTATATTCTCAAAAGAAAATATAAGACTCTCTCGTTTCTTATATAATTATTATGTATCTGAATATGAGTTTTTATTCTTGTTTATTCGTAAAAAATCTTCTTGTTTACGATTAACATCTTTTGGAACCTTTCTTGAGCGAATCTACTTCTATGGAAAAATAGAACATTTTAGAATAGTACATCATATTTTTTTGAAGAAAACTTTATGGTTCTTCACAGATCCTCTCATGCACTATGTTCGATATCAAGGCAAAGCAATTCTAGCATCAAAAGGGACCTATCAATTTATGAAGAAATTGAAATATTGCTTTATCTGTTTTTGGCAATATTATTTTCATTTTTGGTCTGAGTCTAATAGGTTTCATAGAAACAAATTCTCTTATTATTCATTCTACTTTCTCGGTTATTTTTCAAGTGTAAAAATAAATCCTTTGATGGTAAGGAGTCAAATATTGGAGGATTTTGTATTAATAGATACTCTTTTTAAGAGATTTGATACTCTAGTTCCAGTCGTTCCTCTCATTAGATCATTGTCTAAAGCTTCACTTTGTACTGTATTAGGACATCCTACTAGTAAACCAATTTGGACAGATTTATCAGATTATGATATTATTAGTCGATTTGGTCAAATATATAAAAATATTTTTCATTTTTATAGTGGATCTTCTAAAAAGAGAATTTTGTATCGAATGAAGTATATACTTCGACTTTCGTGTGCTAAAACTTTGGCTCGTAAACATAAAAGTACAGTACGTACTTTTTTGCAAAGGTTAGGTTCAATATTTTTAGAGGAGTTTTTTACAGAAGAAGGACAAGTTCTTTCTTTAGTCTTCCAAAAAACAATTTATTTTTCTTTATATAGATTAAATAAAGAACGTATTTGGTACTTGGATATTACCCATATTCTTGATCTTTTAAGTCACGAGACCTAAAATTTCAATAGATTAGAAATGAAAAAATATTTTCATAGATTAGAATTCTGAAATGCTCAAATTGACTAAAATCAAGTTGAAATTTTTAGTCAACGAAATATTTCAAATTATTAAGAAATTTTTCAAATTATTAAACTTTCCTATTTCTTAAAATAGAAATGTGATATGTATACATAGGGAAAGTCGTGTGCAATGAAAAATGCAAGCACGATTTGGGGAGGGTTTTTTT